CTGTATATGAGAATTTCATCTCGTACAGCTCAAGCAGAAACACCCCAATACTGGTTGCAATGGATACGTAATATAAAGTTTGAAACTTCTTATTCTTATTAGTACGCTCAACCTTCTCCGAAGATAGGAAGGAAAAAAGCCCTCAAATTCTTCTTTGTGATGATAATGCCAAAATATCAAGTCGGCTCATTTGTCTTTATGTTGATAGTTACAGGCCTCTTGAATCTTCTTTTTCCCTATTTTTATTTCTTTTTTTGTGTCTAATTATAATTATTCGGATTTCTTTTTGTTTATTATTGATAGGAATTTTCTTGTTGAGACCCTATGAATCGATTGAAACCTCAGATTCATACTAAAACCACGATGATTGAATAAAGCCCCTAAGCCCAAAGGTTCTCTGAGTAAGAACCGTTTGATCATCACTTATTCAATTAATATATGAAATGCCTAAAAATTCGGAGAAACATTTGATTTGTCCGTTGGTCAAAATAAAGAAACATAAACAGAATAGAATGTTTAAGGAAGAAAAACAAACCCTTCGATTTAGAATTCTAAAATAAATCTTTTTAATTTTTTTGAGTCCAGTCGCGAGGTCTGAATACTAGGCATGAATCATAGTTCAAATATTTCTTGATCTATTCCATATATTCTGTGCTCCAGATAAAAAAATGAATATCCGACGAGGCAGAACCCATCTCTCTCAAGATGACAGACCTACTCTCTGTACTATCAATAGGATCAATTATAACAAGTCACACACTCATATTCCGGAAATACAGAAAGAAAGGAATTCCACGGTCGAACTGCCAGAATGGCCTAGAAATCCGAGTCCTAAGTGATTCACTTTGGATTGAAAAGCCAGGACTTCGTGATTTTTATGGACCTAATTCATTGAAATTCCATCCAGTAAAACGGAAGAATTATAAATCTCCAAAATAATAGATAGGAATACTGCAAATAGAGCCATTGCGACCCCCATCAAAGGGGTAGTTCCCCACCCGGGGGCTACTTTACCATATTCCGAATTCAATGGTTTCAATAAATTCCCTACGGTAGTTCGTCTTGGACCAGATCTAGAACTACCCTCAACGGTTTGTGTAGCCATAAATCCTATTGCATTGGTTGAGATCGGTTGACTTTGTATACCATTCCGTTGTAAATAAACGATCTTATCATAGATCCATTGTGGTCTTTAAATTTTATAATAATGGAAACAGCAACCCTAGTCGCCATCTTTATATCTGGTTTACTTGTAAGTTTTACCGGGTACGCCTTATATACCGCTTTTGGGCAACCCTCTCAACAACTAAGAGATCCATTCGAGGAACACGGGGACTAGTTGAAGTAAAGTAATGAGCCTCCCATATCATAGGAGGCTCATTACTTTACTTCAATTTGGATAATGTAATGTAAAATAATGAAAAATCATTTCGCCTTTTTAGTCGGAACCTTAGGTGGCTCTCGAAAAAATATCGCGAAAAAAATGATTCCTAGAGTCGAGACTAAGAGGAACGTATAAACCAATGCTTCCATAAATTTGATCGTGGTTTACAATTATAGCTTCCACACCTGTTCATTTGGGATCATTTCCCAGATTAAGAAAGGACAAGAGTCAAAGAAAGGGGCGGTGATTCAAATCAAGATTTCTCTAGTACTCTATGTCAAAGTTAAATCACAAAAATCCAATGGAGGCGAAAGATACAAGAGCAATATTGTATCAGACTACTTGTCTCCTTGTAGTTGGATCTCCAAGTTTTTGAAATGCTCCAAATTCCACTTGAGCATCCAAATCTGGGTCAATACCAGCAAAAACATCTCTGAACAAGGTTCTAGCACCATGCCAAATGTGTCCGAAAAAGAAGAGCAAAGCAAACGAAGCATGCCCAAAAGTAAACCAACCCCTTGGGCTGCTACGAAAAACACCATCAGATTTCAAAGTAGCGCGATCTAATTCAAAAATTTCACCCAATTGAGCACGTCTAGCATATTTTTTCACGGTAGCAGGATCACTATAACTCACTCCATCGAGTTCGCCACCATAGAACTCAACAGTGACTCCTACTTGTTCGACACTATACTTCGATTCTGCCCTTCTAAAAGGAACATCGGCTCTTACAATTCCGTCTCCGTCTACCAAAACTACTGGAAATGTTTCAAAAAAAGTAGGCATACGACGTACAAAAAGCTCATGCCCATCTTTATCTCTAAAGACGGGATGTCCTAACCATCCAACAGCTATTCCATCCCCGTTGTCCATTGAGCCCGCTCTAAATAATCCCCCCTTTGCTGGATTATTGCCAATGTAATCATAAAAAGCTAATTTTTCGGGAATTTTAGACCAAGCTTCTGATAAACTCTGATTTTCGGCTAGTCCGGCACCAACCCTTCGATATATTTCTTGCTGGAAGTATCCTTGATCCCATTGATAACGAGTTGGACCAAATAATTCGATCGGGGTAGTCGCGGAGCCATACCACATAGTTCCAGCAACAACAAAAGCTGCAAAAAAGACAGCGGCGATACTACTGGAAAGGACAGTTTCAATATTACCCATACGTAATCCTTTGTATAGACGTTGGGGCGGACGAACACTAAGATGGAATAGGCCCGCTAATATACCCAATGTACCTGCTGCAATATGATGAGAGGCTATTCCTCCCGGAACAAAAGGATCAAAACCTTCTACCCCCCACGCAGGATTTACAGATTGTACTTTTCCGGTTAGTCCATAAGGATCAGACACCCATATTCCAGGACCATACAAGCCTGTTACATGAAATGCACCAAACCCAAAGCAAGCTAATCCTGAAAGAAATAAATGAATTCCAAAAATCTTGGGCAAATCCAAAGAAGGTTTTCCTGTACGTTCATCACAGAATACTTCTAGATCCCAATATACCCAATGCCAGATAGCTGCCAAGAAGCACAAACCAGAAAACATAATATGTGCCCCAGCCACACCTTCGTAACTCCAAATACCCGGATTCGTTATAGTCCCTCCTGTGATACTCCAACCGCTCCATGAATTGATTATTCCTAAACGAGTCATGAAGGGTATAACGAACATACCTTGTCTCCACATTGGATCAAGAACAGGGTCGGAGGGATCAAAAACTGCTAATTCGTACAGAGCCATTGAACCGGCCCAACCAGAAACGAGAGCTGTATGCATTAGATGTACAGAAAGCAAGCGACCCGGATCATTCAATACGACGGTATGAACACGATACCAAGGCAAACCCATGGAAATACCCCTTTATCAAAGAAAAATAGACACTATGTAACTTTATCGCATTGGAAAAGACTATGCTATGGACCTCTCCCTTTCAGTGGATTATTTCGGAGCAAGGGTGAATATTTATTTAATTCCATTTCGTTGGTAATAATGGAACAATTCTGTTTGTAGGAACAAAGATAAGCAGATCTATTCTATACCCGATAAGTACCAATACGCAATGGGTAGATTGGTCCCATTTTCTATGAGCGAATGCGTAGATACTTGTTCATCATTTGAACAGCCCTACCCATTCGTAATAATTTACCTTTATTCATTTCGTCTTACTCTAGGAATTTTCCAATATAATATATATGGATAAAATACAACATTACGTTTCCACATCAAAGTAAAATATAATACTCAACTACCCTTTCTTTCAGTTGATGCCTATTGGTGTTCCAAAAGTACCTTTTCGGAGTCCTGGAGAGGAAGATGCAATTTGGGTTGACATATAGTGCGACTTGTCAGACATATTGGGTCGTATGGGATTTCCCCGTTCTCTCCCCCGCTGGAGATACCCTCTGTTTCGCCCAAAAAAGATTGCTTGAAAACCATCAATAATTTGGAGCGTGAAGTGCAATTAGATCCATTTTTGAGGGGGTTGAGATCAATATTAATATTATCCATTATAAAAATTTATGGTTGGCTTGCTTGGTTGGACCAATAAAATGAAGTATCCAGGCTCCGTTCAGAAAATACCCGATTGGTAATATATGTATGATTACCACTTCTATCCATACATAAGTCATTACTTTATAGCATATGAACGATCTCAAACTGTCAATCAATGAAATAATATGATGACTACATCAAATATTTGTCGTAAGAAAGGCATGAAAGAAATGATTGAAAAAAAGTCGTACCAAAAAAAGTGGTATTGGGATCATTTGTCCTATATGTGCAAATTGAAATCGGGCGGATCTTTACCCGGAGTAGAATATAAACCTAAAAAAATTGAGGAGGCCCATTCAGGAACAAGAAAATTACATCGTAATTTGGATTGGATTTCGATGAAACAATACATCAATGAGAGATTAATTCGATAAGTTTAGTGGATTATCTCCGTTTTTACGGAGAGGCGATCAAAAAATCATCTTTCTTAAAAAAATAGAAGAAAAAGCCCCTTCATTAAGAAGTGGAAAAGTCCTACTATACTTTAACTATAAAATTTAACTATAAAAAGAAGGCGGGCTGGAATCAACACATTGATTCTTTTTTTTTCGCAATTTTTTTTGAACCGTATGCATCCAAAGGTGCGTGTACGGTTCCTAAGGGATAAAATTTTGTCCTAATCAACCGACTTCATCGAGAAAGATTACTTTTTTTAGGCCAAGGCGTTAATAGCGAGATCTCAAACCAACTTATTGGTCTCATGGTATATCTCAGTATAGAAGATGAGACCCAGGATCTTTATTTGTTTATAAACACCCCCGGCGGGTGGGTAATGCCCGGAGTAGCCATTTATGATACTATGCAATTTGTGCTACCAGATGTACATACAATATGCATGGGATTAGCCGCTTCAATGGGATCTTTTATCCTGGTCGGAGGAGAAATTACCAAACGTATAGCATTCCCTCACGCTTGGCGCCAATGAGTTTTTTTATTTGATTTGAGAGAAAAAATAAGACTATGCCTTCGCGACATGTAATATGAATAAGAATACGAATATTAAGTAATAATAGCATGGCACTTCGAGTTCGATATGAACAAACCATTATTGTTTTTTCATAACATGAGATTATGTATCGGGCGAGTAATATGAGACAAAAAGTATCTCCGATTTGATCTTATCTATCCGGGATTCATTTCAGCGTCACAAACTTTTTTGTTTTCACACCAGAAGTCTCTTTCCAATATTTATGTTATGAAAGAGTACTCAAAAAAAAAAATGATCATTTTTTTTTTACTTTTTTATTTTGATCGGATCAAAAAGAAACTTTGGGATTGCTGAATCACATACGAGATAAATGCTAAATATAGAAAGCAACGGAACCATCATAGTATTTTTGAACCCCCCCCGAAAAGAAGGTTGGTAAATGGATCACTTAAAGATTGGGATTTGATGGATCCTATTTCTCTTTTTGCTCGACCGAAAGGAAAAGTAAATTCCATTGTGGAGCCGTATGCACAAAAAATGCCTGTACGGTTGTTCAATTATATATCTATTCTTATTTTATTCTTTTCTTGTTATTCTTCATCTCTTTCCTTCGTCCGATCGTACGAGATCGAGGAACCATTCATTATGTTATATCATCAGGGTAATGATCCACCAACCTGTTAGTTCTTTTTATAAGGCACAAACAGGAGAATTTATCCTAGAAGCGGAAGAACTGCTGAAACTTCGCGAAACCCTCACAAGGGTTTATGTACAAAGAACGGGCAAACCTTTATGGGTTGTATCCGAAGACATGGAAAGGGATGTTTTTATGTCAGCAACAGAAGCCCAAGCTTATGGAATTGTTGATCTTGTAGCGGCCGAAAATGCCGGGGATTTCAGGTAAATCCGAGATTCCATTTTGAACCATAATTCGGATGAACCTAAATTTCATTTTTTATCTGCTTACCGGGGTAAAATAAGGTAAAAAAAAAAAAAAAAAATAAGAATAATTTATAATCATCCGGTTAGGATTGATCTAAACCAGACCATTTATATACGATTTAGCATGCCAACCATTAAACAACTTATTAGAAATACAAGACAGCCAATAAAAAATGTAACAAAATCCCCCGCTCTTCGGGGATGTCCTCAGCGTCGAGGAACATGTACTAGGGTGTATGTGCGACTCGTTCAGATCATGAGCTGGAACAAAATAAAGGAAAAGTTTTTCCAGTATCAATGACCAGTACCAATGAATAGGATGGAAGAATTCCATTCAATATATGAAGCTAAAAAAACAAACCTCCATTGTGTATGAAATTTATGGTTTCTATTGGTGCAAATCCAATCACCTCAATTGGAGATGAGAAGCAATTCCCCATTGGTAGCAAATGGTTATCCATTAAGCGGGGGAAAATCAAATAGTATTTAAGTTAAGAAGCAAAAGAATTAAGCTCCCACTCTTGCAAGAACGGACTAACAGGGTCAGCTACCTAGCCAACCTTTGTAATTAAATACCGTTACTGTATGGGTAGATCTCATTGTGAAAAGACCTATTACTGGATAATTCATGGGTAGAGTCAAAGAATGTGAACTGTACAAGTTACTAATAACATTGATTAAATGAAGGGAGGGGCTCCGGTGTATAGAGAGGACCTCACCGTTTAAGAAGCAACCATAGAAACGATGGAACCCACTATTTATTTATGCATTTACCTTTACTATTTATTGATACTTTCTACTCAACTTAATTTACAATTTACTGTTTTGTTCTTTGTTGATACCTAGTATCAATACAATTTCCTTATTTCGGGGTTAAATGCCTGGAAAAATCGTGGTTGGGAAGGTCATAGTAGCAAAAGCCATTGGAATTTTTTTATACATCGGAAGAATCCGTTTTGTTATTAATAGACCAGGAAAGGAGAAAAGAATGACTGAAAGAAAATAAATCAATTAGTTATTCATATTCATCAAAGTTTCATTTGATTCAATGACCAGAATTAGACGAGGGTATATAGCCCGGAGACGTAGAACAAAAATTCGTTTATTTGCATCAACCTTTCGAGGGGCTCATTCAAGACTTACTCGAACTACTTTTCAACAGAAAATGAGAGCCTTAGTTTCTGCTCATCGGGATAGGGGCAGGCAAAAGAGAAATTTTCGTCGTTTGTGGATCACTCGGATAAATGCAGGCATTCGTGAGAATGATTTATACAATAGTTATAATAGATCAATACATGATATGTACAAGAGGAAGCGACTTATTAATCGTAAAATGCTTGCACAAATCGCGGTCCTGAGTATGAATTCTTTTTACGGGATTTACTCTAACTAACTCTAGGATCATAGATGATTACCGAGTCGCTCCTAAGTACCCAGTCGCTCCTTTTCGATCTATTTCTGGCGTTACCTTAGAGGAATACTTAGAGAAAAGAAATACAGGATGCATGATTATGATATCCCATTTTTTTTTCATAAGGGAAGGAATACAGATAAGGGAGGGAATACAGATAAGGGAGGGAATACACCGTAATGATAATGATTTAAACGGAGCCCCCGGAGAATGAGCTCCGGGAAGGTCGAGTATAAATTAATAGGATAGATAAATATAGTCAAAATGAATGAACATGCTTCAATAAAAAAAAGAAGAAATATTTTTTGACTTTATTTACCTTACGCCTTTTTTCTTACAACGTGACAATCCAATCTGGATTCTCGAATTTTTCGAACAAAAAATCAATCTGAGTTGGGGTTCGGATTGGAATTTTGATTCAATTGCAATTGAGGAATAGGCCTATCTATTTATTTCTAGTTCGAGGACCCGTAGTTCTAGGAGTCGACTCAGTTCTCTCAAATTGTTTCTCATTATTAAGAAAAGGTAACAAAGATAAAATACGAGCTTGTTTTATAGCAATAGTAATTAATCGTTGTTGTTTCAACGTCAATCTATTCACTCGTCTAGATAATATTTTTCCTTGTTCACTAATAAATCGACTAATTAAACTCATGTTTCTATAATCAATTCGATCCCCCGACCCAATTGGGGGCAAACGCCTACGAAAAGATCGCTTTTTTTTAAGAAAAAGTCGCTTGGATTTATCCATGGTTTATTCCTTATCTTTAAAATCCTATTTCTTAATTCTAATTTTTGATCCGACCGAAATAGGATTTGGTTGTTTTTATTTTTATAGTTTATTTATATATATATATATTATTATATTATTATGTAATTGATTCCTGTTCCTTGGAGGGTTTACACACGCGTTACATTTTATCTATTTCTTTATCTCCCCATGAATTGTATGCTTGTAACAATAGGGACAAAATTTTCTCAATTCCAATCGACTAGGCGTATTGTGTCGATTCTTTTGAGTAATATATCTGGAAATACCCCGTGATTTCTTATTAATATCGTTTCGGACACAACTGTTACATTCCAAAATAACTCTTACTCTCACATCTTTACCCTTGGCCATGAACCTCCCTTTTTATTTTGGATTTACCCAACTCTTCCATTTTCGATCCGAAACAAGAAAGAAAGAAGTTGCTGACTCGAAATAAATCCAATTCTGAAATATTTCATTGCAATCAATATCAATAGAGAAATAATAAGTAATACAACGATTTCTAACTATCAATTAAATTAGTACCAGTATTAAATTTAAGTATCTTGTATGCTTTTGTTGTCCTCGAACCTTATTTTTTTTTTCATTTATGTTCTCCCTCTATTAATTATTAATTCAGCCTAAACCCGAGTTTCGTTCCGGGTGAATCTTCTTTTTTTATCCTAAAAAAACGACAGTCAAGAACAAAACAAAGTTGAAGGGGGGGGGAGTTAGTCACAGATAATTTATTGTATCTTTAAGCTTCTTCATCCCTAACTAGAATGAAAAAAAAGGGAATGTCAACGCATCTGGGAATAAACGATTGATCTCTATCAATAGACCTGCTAAAGACCCGAACCACAGAGTGCTTAACACGGGTGCCACAGAAAGATATGTTTTTATATCTCGCATTGAAAATCCTCCTTTTTTATTGTAATACATATATGATCAGATACATATGTAGTTAAGGATCACTTGTATTTGTACGGGGAATCCCTAACTAAAATGGATATAGCGACCCGATAGATTCTATTTTCTTTCTTTACAACAGAAAAAGATGTCCACTTATTTTATGAATATTACCGATATCAATTTATTTATATGTTGGGTTTATAAAATGAAATTCAATTTATAGTAATAATTTAGATTACTATTGAAATTAAATATTCTTATTTTATTTATTATTTTCTATAATTTTATTTATTATTTTCTATAATAAAAATAAAATATTTAATATAAAATATATTTATTAATTTCTAGATTTCTAAATTTTAATAAAATTTAGAGTTTAATAGAATTATTTTATTAATCTTAATAATAGAATTCTATATATAGAAATAAATTTAAATAATAAATAAATAGAGTAAAGGTAAATTTATCATTTTTTTTAAGATAATTGTATTATTCTTTTATTATATGTTTATATGTATATGAGATGAACAAAGAAGAAATGGCAAGATAAATTGTATAGTATATCAATAGAGGAAATTACGATGTGGAAAACAAGACGGGGATTCTCTACAATGACACTGTAGGCTAATTGAAAGGGATGTAGCGCAGCTTGGTAGCGCGTTTGTTTTGGGTACAAAATGTCACGGGTTCAAATCCTGTCATCCCTATTTATTACTTCTCCTATGTGTAGTAATGAAGGATCAATTGAGATCAATGAAAATTGGACATACATAACCCTTTCTTTATGATACATATGCATGCAAGATATATATATAGTGGGGGGTTACAAAAAAAATTGATTTATTTACGGTCTTTTATATTGTGATAAGAAAGCGCTCTTAGTTCAGTTCGGTAGAACGCGGGTCTCCAAAACCCGATGTCGTAGGTTCAAATCCTACAGAGCGTGATTCTGTTCTTCTTAGCTTAGGTCGAATTACAATGAAATAACTTTACTAACTTAAGCAGCAACCCAATTTGATTTGACCTCCTCCTTTCTTTAATCCGCAGGAGGTCAAGAAAAAAGAGATGTTATTTAAAAAGAGATGTTACTTAATCAAAGGTCCAACT